TCTCGAAATGATTTACATTTTTGGTTTTTAGTAGAGCTCAGAGGGCTATTAACGGAGCAGGGGATTTCTCCGGATTTAGCCCCTAAATTCAAGTTACTGATATCTTTCATTCGGATTGTTTTCGACCAAGAGCGTTTTCTAAAACTCTTGGACTTCCGAATTTGGATTATCTTACTTTCCCGCAATTCGCGGGGTTCTCGTATCATGGGTGTAGTAAAGGGTTTACCACTATTTGTAGTAGTCTTCCTTATATATCGTATTACGAATGCAAAGCTGGTCGAACGTAAGAATCTCTATTTGAGAGGGCTTCTTCCTATACCTATGAATTCCATTGGACCCAGAAATGATACATTGGAAGAATCTTTTCGGTGTTCCAATATCAATAGATTGATTGTTTCACTCCTGGATCTTCCAAAAGGAAAAAAGATCTCTGACAGCTCTTTCTTGGGTCGGAAAGAGATGGATGATCCGATCTGCAAGGAGTCTAGCCAATTGAAGGGATCTTTTGGCTTATGGTCAGAACTTCATCTGCGTTGGAATCCTACGGAGAGGTCCGCTAGAGATCCGAAATTGTTGAAGAAAAAGAAAGAACAAGATGTTTCTTTTGTCGCTTTGAGGCGAGCGGAAAAGAAAGAAATAGTTAATCTATTCAAGACGATTCCGCATTTACAAAATACTGTCTCAATTCATTCTATTTCCTCAGATCCGGGATGGGACTCCAGATTTCAAGAAATGGCAGATCTTTTCATTCTATCAATAACCGAGGCGGATCGGGTGTATCATAAGGGATTTTCTTTTTTTATTGATTCCTACGGATTGGATCAAAAACAATTCTTGAATGAGGTATTCAACTTCAGGGATGAGTCGAAAAAGAAATTTTTATTGGTTCTACCTCCTATTTTTTATGAAGAGAATGAATCTTTTTATCGAAGGATCCCCAAAAAATGGGTCGAGGCAGTCAATCAATACGGATTGATCCGAAATCTGATTCAAATCCAATATAACACCTATGGGTACATAAAAAATGGATTGAATCAATTCTTGTTAATGAATAGATCCGATCGCAACTTTGAATATGGAATTGAAAGAGATCAAATAGGAAATGATACTCTGAATCATAGAACTCTAATGAGTTATACGATCAACCAACATTTATCAAATTTAAAAAAAAACCAGAAGAAGAAAGGGTTCGATCCTATTCTTTTTCTTTCTCGAACCGATAGATCCATGAATTGGAATCCTAATGCATCTAGGGCCAAATGGTCTGATGGCTTCAAGAATTTCCAGGAACATTGGGAAGAGGAGAACAGACGTCAAATAGCTTTTTTTAAGTCGCTTCCTTTCCTTTTTAAGTCACTTCCTTTCCTTTTGTCCAAGTTCCTTAACAAGTTCCTTAACAACTTACTTAACAAGTTAAGCAAGTTAAGCAAGTTAAGTAAGTTGTTAAGTAAGTTGTTAAGTAATTTGTTAAGTAATTTTTTGTCATGGGTTCACGAGTTCCGTAATTCGCTTGATTGGTATGAGTTGATCGACACAACAGAAGATTTTGCTACGTCACTTGATTTCAAGTTACTTGATTCGGAAGAGTTAGCTACGTTAATTTTTTTCTCTCTGGCCAAGTTGCTTAAACTTTTGTTCAAGTTGCTTAAACTTTTGTTCAAGTTATTTATCAAGTTACTTATCAAGTTACTTAATTCGATTCCTTGGTCCAAGTTAGTTCTTTTTTTGTCTAACTCACTTCCTTTTTTCTTTGTGAGTTTCGGGAATATACCCATTAGTAGGTCCGAGATCCTTATCGTGAAAGGTCCAACAGGTGCTCCAACCGTTCTTTTTAACGACCTGAAAACCCCCTATCAGGATACTTCCGAAAAATCGGAGATCAATCGAGGAGCCATATCACCATTTTTCTTCAACAGGAAATCTTTTGATAACACGGATTCTTCCTATTTATCAAGGATATGCCACGATCAAGACAATTGGCTGAATCCCGTGAAACCATTTGATAGAAGTTCCTTGATATCTGCTTTTTATAAAGCAAATCGACTTCGATTCTTGAATAATCTACATCAGTTCCCTTTCTATTGTAAGAAAAGATTCCCTTTTTATGTGAAAAAGGCCCGTATCAAGAATTATGATTTTACATATGGACAATTCCTGAATACCTTGTTCATTCGCAACAAAATCTTTTCTTTGGGCGGCGGTAAAAAAAAATATGCCTTTTTGGAGAGAGATGCTATTTCACCAATCTTGTACAAATCTTTCCATTTTCCAATTCGATACGACCCGTTCGTTCGTAGTTATTCGATCGCAGACATTTCTGGAACACCTGGAACAGAGGGACAAATAGAAAATTTTGAAAGAACTTATTGTCAACCTCTTTCGGATATGAATCTATCTGATTCAGAAGGGGAGAACTTGTATCAGTATCTCTTAAATATGGGTTTGACTCACACTGAGAAAGATTTTCCATCTGAAAAGAGGAAAAAACAGAATCTTGGTCTAAAGAAATGCGTTGAAAAAGCGGAGATGGATAGAATCTTTCGACGAGATAGTGCTTTTCTCTCAAAATGGAATCTATTCAAAAAATATATGCCATGGTTCCTTACTTCGACAGGGTACAAATATCTAAAATGGATATTTTTAGATACCGTTTCAGACCTATTACCGATGCTAAGTAGCATTCACAAATTTGGATCCGTTTTTCGTGATATTATGCATCGATCGGGGCGAATTCTTAAGGAAAAATTGGGTTGGGATCTGATAAGTGAGATTTGGAGTAATTGTTTACCTAATTTTCCTTTTCTTCTGTCCGCAGAAACGATTCATCGAAATAATGAGCCACCATTGATATGGACATCGCTAAATGTTGGGGAGTTCATCTGTTCAATCGAACTCCTTCTTCTTGTTGCTGGATATCTCGTTTGTATAAATTTTCTCCTTACTTCCCGAGCCTGGAGTAAGTTCCAGCCAGAGTTCGAAAAGCTCAAATCCTTGATGATTCCATCATACACCATTGAGTTACAAAAACTTGGGGATAGGTATCCTCCATCTGAACGGAATTCTTTAAAGAATCTCTTTCTAGTTGCTCTGGAACAATTAGTATATTTTCTAAAAGAAATACTCAACATGCTGTGGGGTCTTGGTCCCGCTTATGGGGTCAAATCAATACGCTTTAATAAGAAATTTTGGAATATAAATCTCATCGATCTCATAAGTATCATACCAAATCCGATGAATCGAATCACTTTTTCGAGAGATACAAGACATCTCAGCCCTACGAGTAGGGCTCTTTATTCATTTCTAATAAAAAAAAAAAACGTGAACAGTGATTGGATTGATGATCCAATAGAATCCTTTATCGGGACCAGTGAGTTGGTTGAGAATAAAGAAAGAGATATATTGGTTCAGTTCGCCACCTTAAGGAGAGAAAAAAGCATTGATCAAATTCTATTGAGTCTGACTCATAGTGATCATTTATCAAAGAATGACTCTGGTTATCAAATGATTGAAGAGCCGGGAGCAATTTACTTACGATACTTAGTTGACATTCATAAAAAGTTTCTAATGAATTATGAGTTCAATGCACTTTGTTTAGCGGAAAGACGTATATTTCTTGCTCATTATCAGACAATCACTTATTCACAAACCTCGTGTGAGGCGAATAGTTTTCATTTCCGAAAACCCTTTTCGCTCCGCTTAGCGCTATCCCCCTCCAGTGGTATTTTATTGATAGGTTCTCTAGGAACTGGACGATCCTATTTGGTCAAATACCTAGCGGAAAACTCCTATCTTCCTTTATTTAGGGTATTTCTGAACAAGTTAACGATTGACCAGTCGGATTTGCCTATTGATGAGTATTTTGAGGATGAGAGTGATGAGTATTTTGATGACGCTATTGATGTTCGTGAGGATATTGATGAGGATATTGCTGTTCATGATATCCTCTTTGATACGGAGTGGGAGATTCGAAATGGCAGGAATGTGTATATGATACCGGGACTAGAAAAACTTTTTCCCATCCTTCAATTCGAATTCGCAAAAGCAATGTCTCCTTGCATAATATGGGTTCCAAACATTCATGAGCTGGATGCGAAGGAGGCGAATTACTTATCCCTCGGTCTATTAGTGAACCATCTCTCCAGGGATTGTGAAAGATCTTCCACTCAAAATAGTCTTGTTATTGCTTCGACCCATATTCCGCAAAAAGTGGATCCCGCTCTAATAGCCCCGAATAGGTTACATACATGCATTAAGATACGAAGACTTCTTATTCCACAACAACGAAAGTTCTTTTTCACTCTTTCATATACTAGGGGATTTCACTTGGAAAAGGAAATGCCCCATACTAAGGGATTCGGGTCCATACGCATGGGTTCCACTATAGAAGAGGTTGTAGCACTTACTAATGCGGCCCTATCAATTAGTATTACACAGAAGAAATCAATGGTAGACACTAATATAATTCGATCTGCTCTTCATAGCCAAACTTGGCAGTTCCGAGCCAAGGTAAGATCGGTTCCAGATCATGGGATGCTTTTCTATCAGATAGGAAGGGCTGTTGCACAAAATCTATTTATAAGTAATTCCCCCATAAATCCTATATCGAGCTATATCACGAAGAATGTAGAGGAACCTTATCTGTACAGATGCTACCGCGAACTTGGAACGAGCATGAAGAAATTAACGATACTTCTTTATCGTTTGAGTTGTTCTGCCGGACCGGTTGCTCAAGACCTTTGGTCTCTACCCGGATCCGATGAAAACAGTGGGATCGCTTGTTCTAAACTTGTTGAGAATGATTCTGATCTAGTTCATGGCCTATTAGAGCTAGAAGGCGCTCTGGTGGGATCCTCACGGACAGAAAAAGATTGCAGTCAGTTTGATAATGATCGAGTGCCATTGCTTCTTCGGCCCGAACCAAGGAGTCCCTTAGATATGATGAAAAATGGATCTTTTTCTATCCTTGAAAATAGATTTCTCTACGAATCGGTGTTTGAAAA